TCCGTGAGAATCCCTCTAGAATGCCTTCGATTTCTAATAGGCCATGAACTAGATCAAAATCATTCTCAACGAGTCTACCATAAGCGATCCTATTGTTTTCCTCGGGTTCGGGTGGAGACCAAAGATCTTGAGCGACCGATCCGGCAGAACAATTCAAAAGATAAAGAAGTATCGTTAATTTCTTAGTGCTCATTCCAAGTTCGACGTACGAGCTGTACAAATAAAAATCCCCTTCGTTACAGAATGTCTTCTGCAAATAGATAGATATCGGATCTATGGGGCAATTATTTAGAAGTAAATTTTGTGCGACAGCCCTTCCTATCTGATAGAAAAGGAGCCGAGAATTCTGAACCGGTATTCCATGGGCTCGCAAATCCCAAGTTTGTCTATGACGAGCAAATCTAATTGTATTTTCGTCTATAATTGATTTCCCATGTGAAATACTAATCGATAGGGCATCATTGGTAAGTGCTATAAGATCTTGTGCATTGGAACCCATGTTTATGGCCGCGAATCCATTAGCCTGGAACGCTTTTTTTTCCACGCGAAATCCCCTAGTATATGAAAGAGTCAAAAAGTGCTTTCGTTGTTGTGGAATAAGAGGCCTTCGTACCTTAATGCACGTATCTAATCTATGCGGAGCTATTAGAGAGGGATCCACGAATTGGGGAAAATGGGTCGAAGCAATAACAAGATTATTTCCAGTGGAAGATCGTTCACAATCCCAGGAGAGAAGGTTCACTAATAGCTCGAGGGAGACGGAACCCGAATCCCTCAAATGCAGCTCATGAATGTTTGGAATCCATATTATGCAAGGAGAGATTGCTTTTGTTAATTCGATTTGAAGGCTGATATAAAATTGGGCTACGCGCCACACCGTGGCTATCTCCTCAGTTCGCGCCCGCCTCGATGTTAGCCATAGCTGCATATCAATCTTATCGTACTGAGCCTCGCTCTTATCAATAGTGTGTCTCCAATCAATTTTCCCAAAAAAATTAACTTTCCTATTAGCCATATCGTCCAAAACATGAATATCTTGATTAAGAACCTCAATAGGGTCACGAGTATCAAAAAAAATCTCGATCTCATCATCAATGGCATCACTGTCATCATCATCATCATCATCAGCAAAACGAAAAACTGGATCCCGGAACTTGTCCAGAAATATCGTAATGAAAGGAAGACAGGAGTTTTTCGTTAGGTATTTGACCAAATAGGATCGTCCAATTCCTATAGAACCTATCACTAAAATACCCCGAGAGGGGGTTACAGCTAAGCGGAGCGAAAAGGGTTGTAGATCAGATGGGACATGAACACTATTAGCCCCAGACGGGGTTTGTGCATAAGTGATTGTCTGATAATGAGCAAGGAATAGCCGTCGTTCTGCTAAAGAGGATGTATCGAACTCATAATTTAGTAGATCCTTGTTCTGAAGGTCAATTAAGTTTCCTAAGTAAATTTCTCCCGGTTGTTCCACCATTGGAGAATCAAAGTCATTCTTTGCGAAATGATCACTCTGAGTCAGACTCCATAAAATTTGATCAATCCTTTTTTCTGGCGGGAAGGTGGAGAACTGGATCAAGACTTCTCTTTCTTCATCCTCAATACAATCACTGTTTGCGACCCAGTTTTCTATCAGTTGGTCATAATCCCTGTGCCCTGTTATTACCACTGAATAGATCTCTTTACTTGTATGACTTAGATATCTCGTATTTATCAAAAAAGCGAGTGGATCGAAGGGTATACTTATGAGATCGATGATCTCGACGAGCTTTTTCTTCCAATTTTTCTTCTTATTAAAGCGTATTCCATCAGCAGTACGCAAGAACATCTTTAACAACCCGAAAAAATTCGAGTCAGATAGAGGATACCTATCCAAAAGTTTTTCCACCTCAATCAACAGCATAGATGAGTCCATTATAAAAGATTTGACCGTTTTGAACTCTGTCGGTAACACACTAGCCAGCCAGAAAATAGAGCCAAGATAGCTCTGAACGAGAATTCCAGCCAAAAGAAGAAGTAAAACGATTGCAGAGTCGAACTCCAGACAATTTTCCGAGCTCAGCTCTGGCCCGATCGATAGTGCAAACACAACCTTAGAAAAATACTTACTCTGAATCGTACTTATCTTCCTCTGAATCGTACTTATCTTCCTCTGAATCGTACTTCTCAGAGTATATTGCCTCAGAGTATATTGCCTCTTCCATTTTGTAAGACAAAATGGAATCTGTTTAATTCGCTCTTTTGTAACTGCTACCTGACTAATATCACTAATAATATCAATAAACATGGCTACACTATCCATCAAAATGGATACAAACTTGTTTTTGCTCTTTCTTCTCCACAATAGGTCTGAACAAATTTGTAAAAATAGAGGCTTTAGATATCTGTACCCTTGGGAAGTAAAGGCCCATGGCAGATATGTTTTGAAGAGATTCCATTTTGAGCGAGTTGAAAAAGCACTATCTCGTTGAAAGGTTCTATCCATCCGCGTTTGCTG